AATATACAAATTGATCCAATTTCTACCTATTATTATGATATTACGATCAGATTGGGTACCAAAAAAATAAATGGATTCGGGATGAAATCTGCTCTTTATGAATGAGATAAAGACAGAATAATCAGGAGCAGTATAGAATTTCCTTTTTTTAGCACACTTTAATGTTCAAAAAAGAATTCGCGGATTCTTTTTGGTAGTAGAATTTATAGATAGAATACGATTGAATTGCGTAATAGTAATAGGAGTAGTATTTATTAAGTACATGCCGATATACCTATCCGCATATCGCATCTTTTATCGTAATTTTACTTGTGGCAACAGAAGTCAGGTCGCACTATATCATAATTCCTATTTTCTATTCAAAATATTCAATGAAAAATTTAAGCACGATAATTCTCTATGGGGATATGTACATAAGAGAAAGACCCAATTCGGTATCTGTGTAACAATTTCTGTTCTGGGGTTTACATATACACATATATTTTGTTATAATTGAAATTGAAAAGGATTGATTATTGAAAATAATTGATACTGATTCTGATTAGTCGTAAATCAATTTGATTTTGTTATACCATTAAAGAAACACAATTTGAGATACAAATTTAAGAACCGTTCACTAATTCTAAAGTAAAAATAGTTAATGGTTCCAATTTGCCCTTAATTTTTCGGTCTGTGACCGGAAATCTATTTTTTCTCTTTTCAATAGAAGGAGAAGGGAAGTTTTTAAGCAGTGTGTCTTTTGAGATACAATCAATCGAAGAGAATAATCTAAACTGGATCCAACCAATAAAAAATAGGGATTAATTTTTGAAAAGGGATAAGTACAATGGGATTCAAGATCAAAAAAAAATTAGTAATAGAATATGGATGGATAAAAATATTATCCATTTTTTTTTTTTGGATCAGATTTGGCGGCATGGCCAAGTGGTAAGGCGGGGGACTGCAAATCCTTTATCCCCAGTTCAAATCCGGGTGTCGCCTGATCAACAAAAGACTTGAAATTTCTTATTCTGCTGATCTAACTCGACAAATTCTTGCCCCGCAAGAAGCAGAGGCAAACGACTAGGCCTGTCGATACTTGATTTTTAGAATCCATAATTCTATAAAAAAAACTGTAAATTTTTTTTTCTCAAAATCTGGGTTCTGGGTACCGGTCCAAACCGGTACCAATAGGTATGAAGTAACCCTTACTTATTAATAATTGATTCGGACATTTATTTGATTTATGATATCAATTGAATCAAATAAATAGTGAGAGTCAATTCTGGGATTCAGAACTACGAAAGTAAGAGGTCGGAAATCTTAGTATCCAAAGGTTCCTAAAGGACACTCCATTTTTGCTCCTAGGATTGAAGAAGAGATTATACGAAAGACTATCAAGACTTCCTAATTATCTTACACTACCTATACTAAATACTAAAATAGTGTTTACTGACTCTGTCTGGAATTAGATTGAATAGAATAGGCTGATGGGAAATCAATTTAGAAGTTGTGGAAAGGACTGAAGATACTTTGTATCCAGACTCACGAGAGGCTTTGAGTACTCAAACATTCAATCAACATGGTTGGGCGGCTCTTATTTATAGAGTAAAAAGAAAAGTTGAAAAAAAAAATTCTTTGCCCGTGTACGTGTAGGGGATTACAAAAAAAAGAATGTATGTAATAATGGTGGTGGTGTCTTACCATTCCATTCTTTCACAGAAAGAAAGACGTAAGCCTTAGATCAAATAAAATAGAGGTATCAGATAGATGGTTATCTATCTTGATGGTATATTTTGACGTCTTTTGCTTATGAAAGAAAGGTAACAAACAATAGGTCTTACTATTTCTACATGTTCCATTAGGAGCATTCCTTTGCTATTTCCAAATAAAAGGTGTGTGTATCGTATTTGTGCTTAATGCTTCCCGATTCTACCAGAAATTTTATAATATAGGAACTTGTTACGAGTGGATTCATTGGATTAGTTCATCAATAGCCTTAAGTCAGAATCCTATTTTCTTTTGACTCTGCACCATTGATTCCACTATGATTATTGATCAATAATCAATAATGAAATAATTCCTTCATAGAGATAGGAGACATAATTCACATGGATATAGTAAGTCTCACTTGGGCTGCTTTAATGGTAGTCTTTACATTTTCCCTCTCACTCGTAGTATGGGGAAGAAGTGGACTCTAGGGGTACTACTAATTTAATAATCGATTGAGTGATCGAATTGTATCAATCGTTTAATTGATCGTTTTGCGAAATAAAAAAAAAAAAAAAAAGATTCCTTGGTTTCGTTTTCTTTTATTTTTATTTTATTTTTATTTTATATAGTTAATATATGCCCCTACCCATACTATTTTTCCTCCATTGATTTTTCGATGGATCTCGGGACTTATACTTATATAGACTTATACTTATATATATATATATTTAGTTCATTATATATAAATAAATATATATAAATAAATATATATTATATTTTATATATAAATAAAATATAATTATATATATAAAATAAAAAAAACTAATTATTAATATAAATCTATATATTAAGTTATAAGTTATTAAGAAGCCTAGGAATTAGAAGAGTTGGCCTTGGATTATTTTGGATTGATCGAAACCCATACAAGTAGATGTAGCGAAAAAAAAGAAATAGAATTAGACTGCTATTTCGATGTATATATATTAGATGTACATCTAATACATGTACATATTGTAAATTGATCTATATCTATATAAAACAATATCTGTATACAACTTTATATGATAAAATTTATATGATCATACTATTTATATTTATATGATAATAAATTTATATGATAAAAATATACAATACTATCTAGTGCGGTAGAAAGAACTATATTATATATAGTTCTTTCTACCACACTATCTCAGATACTTATGATTCCAGCCAAATCATTTCATTTAAAACTTGGAGTTTTAATCCCTTTCTTTTATTTCTTCAATCATTGATAAGAACTAATAATCCAACCAAGTTTCAGTTAAATTAATCATTTTGACTGACTGTTTTTACGTAGATGATAAGTAAAAAAGCAGTAGGAACTAGAATGAACAGTGCAGTAGCAATAAATGCGAGAATATTGACTTCCATAATCTCATTGTTTTTTTTACTTCGCAATAACTCGGGATCTAATCCCATAGAGATAAGAAATTTTACTCCTGTCAATTCAATGGGATGAATTGAATTCTGATGATACTGAATCGGATCAATATTATGAATAACAATATCTGATCTATCAAATCGATTCATCGTCGAGAATTGAATAGTATAACATAAGAAAATCTTTTATTTTATCCATACTAAATCCGAAATGGGATTCTTTATTGGATCAGGAATTCCATTGAATTTTTCATTCTTTTTTCCACTTTTTTTTCTTTTCCATAACCTACTGTCTTTGTCTTCCTTATACAACTCTCTTTCCTTATACTTATACATACAATTATGAGATATTATATGACCGGTATTCTATGGGTCACACAGATCCAAACAGTAGAAGTGAGATGGAAAAAAGGACGGGTGCTAAGTGGAAAAGATCTAATATTCCAACAAATTTACTAAAAAGGGGCGTTTCTTGGTCTTTTATTTTATTAGTATAGTATCTCTTCTTCTTTCTTGGATTGAGACTAGAACGCATACATCAAAAATTCAGTGTGCAATTTGCATGAGAATAGATAGATTGTTTCCAATTAGTAATTGAGGATACACAAACAAAGTCGAGGTAATTATGTTAAGTTCATTGTGTATCGTACAATAAACGAATACAATTTGTGTATGTATTCCCGGTAAAAATAGGGGAACTCTATTCCATTTCATTGTTCTTGAACAATTGAAAAAGAAAGTCAGACGAGTATGGTATCTATTAAAATACTGAATATAGTAATGCCACCGATTGTACCAACTTACATATGTCTCCCCTTATCAATCGGTATTAGTGAAAGAAATTGAAATTCCCGTACTTGTCTGATGATAAATGCGAAACGAAAAACAAAAAAAATAAGGATCCCCGCTGGGGATTAGATCTTGCTACCTGTCCCCCCTTTCACAGAAAATGGAGAGATGAATTTATCAATTCATCGGATCCTAGTTCGGGACTGACGGGGCTCGAACCCGCAGCTTCCGCCTTGACAGGGCGGTGCTCTGACCGATTGAACTACAATCCCAGCAAGGTGTATGGCATACATATTCTTACTAGTTTTGTAAGAACATTCTATTCGTTGTGTTGTAACAGAAACAGGAATGATATACTGAATATCCACATGGATATGGAATATAGTGAGAGCGACACGGATTACTAGTAACGAGTGGGTATTTTATTGCCAAAAAAATGGATAATCAATTTTTCAATGAGAAAAAGAATTATTTTTTTTTTTATGATACTTAATCTTAATTAAGTATCATTAATCTAGATCGTTAGAAAAATCAGAACGAATGAGAAAAACATGGATAGAGAAAAAATTGACTCTTTCTCTTCATTTCTACGGATCAGGCATTTCTGTTTCTGGAGGACAAATTGGTTATTCCATATTCATGGAGCAACGAATTATTGGGCCGAGCTGGATTTGAACCAGCGTAGACATATCGTCAACGAATTTACAGTCCGTCCCCATTAACCGCTCGGGCATCGACCCGGGAAGAATTAATTCTAGATTTATTGATAATCTACGATCAACTTCCTCCCTACCCCCAGGGGAAGTCGAATCCCCGCTGCCTCCTTGAAAGAGAGATGTCCTGAACCACTAGACGATAGGGGCATATCCACCCGACCGTCATAATACTATGATAATCATCATCATAGTATTATCATACTATGAACAGTTTTTTGGAATTGTCAATAGAATCTAATGGTATGACTAGATCCGAAGAGTCTTTCCTACTTTTATGTTATGATTCCATAGAATTTTTTTATTTGATGGTTCTTGTATGAACCCCTATGCATATATGTACATATATACATATATGCAGACATATATACATATATGCAGACATAT